AAATAGGGGAATTTTCATTACTTCAACTAGTACCGATTGGTAGGAGAAAGACATATGTAGATTAGTACAATTATTAGGAGCATTATAGTTAGTATTCCAAGAGATACTGAGCCCGCTTTTTCGATTGCTCCCGACCCATGTAATGGAATAGAGGACTTTATGTTTCTCGGGCGCACATACACAAATGGAATTCATTTCTTGTACAATACAAAATGAAATTAACATAATTCCCCTGATAGAATACTTTTCTGATAGAATACTTTTCCAGATTAAACAATCTCCCCTTATGGCTCCGGTTTTGTTTGTCTAACCTCAATTACTAATGTGAAGTAGTTTAGTGATTCACGTTGAAAAATCTATTTCATTTAAATTGCACACTGAGCTTTTGATATATGTGTCCCAGTACTAGTAACCTACGGAAGGAGGGTAAAAGAAAGATAAAGATCATCCCACCCCTTTAGCAAGGGCATGCATATTTTTTCCGTCCTTTTTCTATGTTTGGGGGCTCATCGAAGAAAGAACAAACCCTAAACAAAAATAGTGAATTTGATGTAATATTACATCTTTTATCCCGGGACTCATCTTTATCACATTTCTTTGTCTTCCAAGAAAACTAGATCATTAAAAAAACAGAATTTAGAACGTAACTCCTTTCTTTTTCCACTTCGCTTCTATTGTTTGTTGGGGGTTTGTGACTAATGGAAACGGACGGGTGGTCAGATGATACTTCATCCGATGATTGTACAAGGAAGACGTAAGGTAGGTTATAGAAAAGTAAAGAACAGAAATGATAAATAAAGGAATTTTGGATTGGGCCAGGAATCCCATTTTGGATTCGGTATGGATAAAAGATCTTCCTATGTTATACTATTCAATTCTCGACGACGAATTGATTTGATAGCTCGGATATTGTTATTCATGATATTGCTCCGATTCAAGATCATCGAGAGGTAATTCATTTATTGAAGTGACAGGCGAAAGATTTATCATCTCTATGGGATTAAATCCCGAGTTATTGTGAAGTAAAAAAAAACGATGAGATTATGGAAGTAAATATTCTTGCATTTATTGCTACTGCACTGTTCATTCTAATTCCTACTGCTTTTCTACTTATCATTTACGTAAAAACAGTAAGTCAAAATAATTAATTAATTTGAATGAAACTTGACTTCTGAGTTCTTATCAATGGTTGAAGAAATAAAATGAAAAGGATTCCAATTTCACGTCTTAAATGAAATGAACGGACTATAATCGGCAGTATTCTATGAGATCCGATAGTATGGTAAGAAAGAAATGGATGAATCTTTCTTTCTACCATACTATCTATTAGTGTTATTGTAGTGTGTAAAGTTATACAGTGTATAAAGTTGTACTTTCTAATAAAGATAGAGGCTTAATATAGATCAATCTACAATATTATCTTCATATATGTAGATATCAATTCAATTCAATATATGCAATTGACGTAGGACCCAATTCTATTTCTTTGATACATCTATTTGTTCCCATCAATATGAAATAACCGTCTTACTCTTATAGTTCTAATTTCTAGATTTCATATTATTTACAATATGAATTTCGGGATCTATTGAAAGAATCAAATCAATGAAGGAAAAATCATATGGGCATATATTAATAAAATAAAGTAGTTTTTTTTAGCATTCCGACGAAATAATTGATTGACTCATTGACAGGAGTTCTATGGGCATTTCTTCGGATTTCGAAAGGGTCACAGATTTTTAACGCTTGAACCATGGTATGAAATGAGTCGATACAATAGAAATTCTATTTCGAAAATAATAAAATAAAACAAGCGGTAAGTGCGCAATATGTGACTCGCCCGAGTCAAGATCTTATTATGCATAGTATCTCGTTAGACAACCACTCTATCTATATTGTTTCTCATAGAAAGTGCGTATACACTTAACAAAACGACTTCTTTTAATTTTTAAAATTTTTTAAACAGTAAAGAAAAAAAGAAAAAAGGGGTCGGGTCTTCCTCAGTATCCATATATAATTCTGGTAAGAGCCCGGTCATTGAAATAGAAAAATTAGGAAGAATTAGGTTGGAATAAATTTACTATTATCTGTATCCCTTTCCTTTCGAAATACAAACACGGGAATTATTGAAATATCTCTTTGATTGAAAGAGTATTAGTCATATAATACATTACTCCACTAGAATCCAATGGAATTTCGAAATGAAGATCTTTTTTTTTTTTTTATATATAGTTCAAATTCAAAACGCGTTGCAGAACGATCTATAAAACAATTGATAGAGTTTGATTCCTCCACTCAATTAGTAGTAGCTCTAGAGTCCACTTCTTCCCCATACTACGAGCGAAAGGGAAAATGTAAAGACTACCATTAAAGCAGCCCAAGCGAGACTTACTATATCCATGTGAATTATGTCCCCTATCTCTATGAAGGAATTATTCCATTATTGCTCATTAATAATAGTGGAATCAATGGCGCAGAGTCAAAAAGGGATTCTGACCGA